TATCTTTTTGAGCAATAGCTAAAGTAGCTCCAAATACTAATGTTATTATACCTATGAAAGCTATTCCATTCATTATGGGGGGTATAGCTATGAAAAGAGGAAGAAGTCTAGCTACAAGAAAAATTCCCGCCGCTACCATAGTAGCAGCATGTATAAGAGCGGAAATAGGAGTAGGCCCTTCCATAGCATCCGGTAACCATACATGAAGGGGGAATTGGGCAGATTTAGCAACAGAACCGCAAAATAACAATAGGGCACACAAAGTAACAAAAAAAACATTAACGTCATTATTAGAAATCAAGTTATTGAATATTTGAAACAAATCCCGAAATTCCAAACTACCCGTTATCCAATAAAGACCTAAAATACCTAATAATAAACCAAAATCCCCTACACGATTAGTTACAAACGCCTTTTGACAAGCATTTGCTGCAATAGGACGTGTGAACCAAAAACCTATTAATAGATAAGAACACATTCCAACCAATTCCCAAAAAATATAAATTTGTATCAAATTAGAACTAGTAACTAATCCCAACATTGAAGTATTAAAAAAACTCATATAAGCAAAAAATCTCAAATATCCTTGATCATGAGACATATAATTATCACTATAAATAAGAACCAAAATGCCAACAGTAGTGATTAATATTAACATAATAGAGGTAAGTGAATCAATCAAGTAACCAAACTCTAAAGAAAGATCATTATTTATAGTCCAAGACCACACATATTGATAGATGGAAGTCTTATTGTTATTGATTTGATCAATCGACAGATCGACCGAAAAAAGCATAACTATACCTAACAATAAAATACTCGGAAAAGCCCACATACGGCGAAGATTTTTTGTTGCTGTGGGAAAAAGTAGAAGTCCCACCCCTATCAACATAGGAACTGGAAGTGGAATGAAAGGTATGATCCATGAAGATTGATGTGTATATTCCATACAAAAAAAAAAAGAATAAAATAAAAAAGATTTTGATTCGTAATGAGTTTTGTTTCTTATTCGTCGGTTTTATCTCTTTTGTAAAGGCTTCAGTTAATAAAAAAGAGTGAACATATAAATAGAATTTTCTATTATTCTGAATCTCTGCACAATACTTCTAATATTGCAAAGTACAAAGTAAAAATGGTCCAATAAACAAATTCCTAGTGAAAAAGAAAGTTTTTTTTTAGTAAAATTTTTATTACTATTAATAAATAATAAGATAACTAATAGATAATAAATAAAAAGATAACTAATAGAATTTTTAATAAAATTCTCATAAAAACGAAATTTGTCAAATAAAGATAAAGATTCAAATTTTTATTTGACAATTATACAAACATTCTTTTCTATAGAGCGGGGATTCAAAATTGTACCAAAACTAAGAACATTCGTTTATTTTGATATGCAGCAAAATACAATTCATATGACATAACCCAATCAAATAAATAAGAATTTTTTTCTTTTATTAATATTCAGAAGCATTAGTTTATTTTGAACTAATTCATTTTTTTTACATTACAATACAAAGAGATATCTATGTTTGGCAAAATTTTGAAAAAGGTGTTATAATATTCAATGTTTTACTTTAGATATTAAAAAGATAAAAAAAAAGATAAAAAAAGGGGGGGATAAGATATATGGCTAATTAATCAAAGAAGAATTAGTTTTCATTTAGAGAACAGAAGATATGTCTTTCACATGACCTGTAGCAATGAAAAAAAAACTATACTAGTTGGATGGCAGTTCCAAAGAAACGCACTTCTAGATCAAAAAAAAAAATCCGGAAAACTTTTTGGAAAAAGAGGGGATATTGGACAGCATTGAAAGCTTATTCATTAGCGCAATCAATTTCTACAGGGAATTCAAAAAGTTTTTTTGTATAACAAATACAAACGTTGGAAAAATCTGGACTCAAAGAGTATTCTCTAATATTGAATTGAATTGATTTAATATAAAATCATTTATTAAAGAATCATTTCTATTTTAATAATTTGGAATTATAACTCATATATATATATATTATTCTCATAAATATATATTCTATTTTAGAATAAGAAAAAAAAACATCCTTTGAATGTAATACTAAATTGGTGATCCAAAAATAAACCATTTTTTTTTTAACTATTTATTTTCTTTCATTGAAAAAATAAATAGAAATACATCTCTTTCGATTAAATGAAAAAGAATAATATAATAAATGAGTCATTAAAAACTACAAAAGAGAATTTTTTGTTCCATTTCCGGATTGAAGCAGAACTATCTAGTTCCAACAGTGCTTGTTTTTGAAAAAGAGAATAAACCACGAAAAAACCATTCCCCGTTGTTAAATGTTAAAACTAAAACTCGAAACAAAAAAAACGAGAATAAGAATTCGTATTGAAATTGAAACGTTCTAAAAAAAAAAATATTTTCAATTTAGAATTGAATTATATAATATATATATATATTATTATATATATATATTATATATATATATAATAATTTAATAACTAATAATAATTTATTTACAATTAAAATTATAATTATTATGATATGATTTATGATTCATTTCATTTCTTCTAAAAATTTGAAATAAAAAAAAAAATCAATTTTATTATAAATAAAATTGATTCAAATAAAATAATTATAATACAATTCCTTTCATTCTTTAATGTTTACTAAAAAAATATTGCATTTTATTTTAATTGATTCTTTCAATCTCGACGATTGACAATAAATCGGTTAGTATGATTTCGAGTAAGCCGCTATGGTGAAATTGGTAGACACGCTGCTCTTAGGAAGCAGTGCTAGAGCATCTCGGTTCGAGTCCGAGTAGCGGCATGGCATCTTATCTTCTAAAAGAATAAGTCCTAAAATGAATTCAATTTCCGATTTCTCTTCCTAGTATTAGTATTCAGACACCCCCCCTTTTTTCATTTTTTTTTTATGATATTTTCAACTTTAGAGCATATATTAACTCATATATCGTTTTCGGTCGTATCAATTGTAATTTCAACACATTTGATAACCTTATTAGTCAATGAAATCTTAGGATTATATGATTCGTCCAAAAATGGTATGAAAATCACTTTTTTCTGTATAACGGGATTGTTAATTACTCGCTGGATTTTTTCGGGCCATTTACCATTTAGTGATTTATATGAATCATTAATCTTTCTTTCCTGGGGTTTTTCCATTTTTCATATGGTTTTTTGTTTTAAAAAGCAAAAAAACGATTTAAGTACAATAATCGCACCAAGTGTTATTTTTACCCAAGGCTTTGCTACTTCGGGTATTTTAACCGAAATGCATCAATCTGCAATATTAGTACCCGCTTTAAAATCTCATTGGTTAATGATGCACGTAAGTATGATGATATTTGGCTATGCAGCTCTTTTATGTGGATCGTTATTATCAGTAGCAATTTTAGTTATTACATTTCGAGAAGTCATACAAATTTTTGGTAAAAGCAATGATTTGTATTTTTTAAATGAATCATTTTCTTTTGCCGAGATCCAATACATGAATATGAATGAAACAAACAATGTTTTACAAAAAATGGATTTTTCTTCTTCTAGAAATTATTACAGGTCTCAGTTTATTCAACAATTGGATCGTTGGAGTTATCGTATTATTAGTCTGGGTTTTATCTTTTTAACGATAGGTATTCTTTCAGGAGCAGTATGGGCTAATGAGGCATGGGGATCATATTGGAATTGGGATCCAAAGGAAATTTGGGCCTTTATTACTTGGACCATATTTGCGATTTATTTACATACTAGAAAAAATAAAAAATTTGAAGGTGTAAATTCTTCAATAGCGGCCTCTCTGGGCTTTCTTATAATTTGGATATGTTATTTGGGGATCAATCTATTAGGTATAGGATTACACAGTTATGGTTCATTTACATCTAATTGAATTAAAGTGAGTAAAGGACCTGACAAATACAAATAAAGAAAGCATGAAAGCATATATGAAAGCATATATATAAGAAATTAGATTATATAATATAAGAAATTAGATTATATATTCATATATAAGTTATATATGAAATATATAAAGAAAACTTCGAATAAATCGTCGAGAACCCTTTAAATCAAGTAATGTAATGATTCAAGGGGTTCTCACAAACAACAAACATATTCGATTACAATTAATTCAAATTCTTTTTTATGGGGTTTAGTTCTCTTTTTGATTTTTGGTTTTATTCATTTATTCACGAGAAAAACTATTTAGAAAAAATTCGATAGAATGGCTTCAACCTTGTCAACCGAGAATGAGAAAATGAAATCTGGATAAATACCAATACCTATTACGGGTATAAGGATAGAAATCGAAATAAATAATTCTCGCGGCCCAGAATCAAAAAAATACGAGTTTGGTGTATTAAAAAGCTTGTATCCATAGAACATCTGCCGTAACATGGATAATGAATAAATAGGAGTTAATATCATTCCAATTGCTGTTACAAAAGTGATTAGTATTTTTGTCATTAAAAGATATTTTTGACTGGTAATTATTCCAAAAAAAACCATCAATTCTGCAACAAAACCGCTCATGCCCGGCAATGCAAGAGAAGCCATCGATAAGATACTGAAAAATGTGAATATTTTTGGCATTGGGATAGCCATTCCGCCCATTTCGTCAAGATAAAGAAGACGTAGTCTATCATAACTAGTCCCCGCCAAGAAAAAAAGCGCAGCGCCAATAAATCCATGAGAGATTATTTGTAAAATGGCCCCATTGAGCCCCGTATCGCTTATGGAACCAATTCCAATAATTATAAAACCCATATGAGATACCGAGGAATAAGCTATTCTTTTTTTTAAATTACGTTGACCAAGAGATGTTGAAGCTGCATAGATTATTTGAATTGAACCTAATATCATTAACCAGGGGGAAAATATAGAATGAGCGTGGGGTAATAATTCCATATTAATTCGAACCAATCCATACGCTCCCATTTTTAATAAGATTCCGGCTAAAAGCATACAAGTGCTGTAATGTGCCTCTCCGTGGGTGTCTGGTAACCATGTATGTAAGGGTATAATCGGCAATTTGACAGCAAAAGTCAAAAGAAATCCCATATAGAATATTATTTCGAGCGCCGCGGGATACGATTGATTAGTTAATGTTTCAAAATTTAATGTCGGTTCATTAGAACTATATAAACCGATACCTAGAATTCCAATTAATAAAAAAACAGAACTTCCCGCAGTGTATAAAATAAACTTTGTAGCTGAATACAAACGTTTCTTTCCCCCCCACATGGATAAAAGTATATAAACTGGAATTAATTCTAATTCCCACATGATGAAAAAAAGTAAAATGTCTCGAGAAGAAAATGGTCCTATTTGACCGCTATACATTGCTAGCATCAGGAAATGGAATAATCGGGATTCTCGAGTAACCGGCTGAGCCGCTAAAGTAGCTATAGTGGTAATAAATCCCGTCAGTAAAATAGGTCCTATAGAGAGTCCATCTATTCCGAATCTCCAATAAAAATCAAAAAAATTGATCCATTTATAATTTTCCGTCAGTTGGATTAATGGATCATCCAATTGGAAATGATAACAAAATGCATAGGTTGTTAGAAGGAGATCGATTAAGCATATACAAATCGTATACCACTTAATTACCTTATTCCCTCGATGAGGAAATAAGAAGATTAAGGAACCCCCGGCTATTGGCAAAAGTACAACTATTGTTAACCAAGGAAAATAATTCGTGATAAAAATAAGATAAACTTGGACCAGAAAAACCCGCGCTCAAAATAAAATAATAATATATTTTGAGCGCGGGTTTTTGCCAGTAAAAAAACGTATTCTCGTGGTGTTTTTTGAAAGGTATCAATAAGCTAGACCCATGCTTCGAGTTGTTTCATGCCATAAATAAACTCGAACACTTAAGAAATCCGTCGGACAGGCGGATTCACACCTCTTACAACCGACACAGTCCTCCGTTCTTGGAGCAGAAGCTATTTGCTTAGCTTTACACCCGTCCCAAGGTATCATTTCTAATACATCTGTGGGGCAGGCTCGGACACATTGAGTACATCCTATACATGTATCATAAATTTTTACTGAATGTGACATTGGATCTAGAGTAATTTTTTAACACCAAAAATTGAAAATTTTCGATCTAGTAAACTCGTAAATGAATCATATATTTAGACACCAGATGAATCAACGATTTACCAGAATTTTGATACTCAAAATCGACTTCCGGATCAATTCATAAGAGGAGAAGAGGACCAAGATACTTTGATTTCTTACGTTTTTTTTTGCAAACATGCAAATTTGTTGAATTGATGAATATTACACTATTCTAAATTCCAATTTTTATGATTAATCATGATTAATACTATTTATTCAACAAGTTCGATTGATTGATACGAGTAGATTTTCTGTTACGATAAATTGAAGAAACAATAGCCGGTCCGATAGCAGCTTCAGCGGCTGCAATAGCAATAACAAAAATAGAAAAAATATTTCCTTTTAATTGGCGACTATCAAAAAAATCAGAAAAGGTTACGAAATTTATATTAACTGCATTGAGTATAAGTTCAAGACACATAAGGGCTCTAACCATATTTCGGCTCGTAATCAATCCATAGATACCGATAGAAAATAAATAGGCACTCAAAACAAGTACATGTTCGAGCATCATTGACCAACTCCTTATCAATTTCGATTCATTTTAATATAATATGAACAACAATTCAACGGATTCAATTGACTAAAGAATATAACAAGTCTGGAACAAAAGAATATATTGGCAAAAAAAAATTATTTTCTACATAAACACTCTTTTTTTTTACATTCACATAGAATTCAACAGAAAGAAATGTGGGAAAATAAAAAAAATGGAATTTTTTTTTATTGCTAGTTCGAAAGATTTCTTACTGGCGAGCCACGACAATTGCACCTATCAAAGCAGCTAAGAGAATTATTGAAATTAGTTCAAATGGAAGAAAAAAATCTGTTGATAAATGAATTCCAATTTGTTGACTAGTACTTATCAAATCTTGCTCTATAATCTGATTTGGTCTTGTAGTCCAAATAATCCCGTACCATGATGTATCTGGAATAGTAGTTATTAGTGAAACAAAAATACTTGTACAAACCATCAAAGTAATTCCACCCCCAACAGTCAAAAGATGAAAATCTTGGTAATATTCCGAACCATTCATGAACATCACAGCAAATAGGATTAAAACGTTTATAGCTCCCACGTAAATAAGTAGTTGTGCGGCAGCTACAAAATGGGAGTTTGATAAAATATAGAATAAAGATATACAAACAAGAACCAGTCCCAACGAAAAAGCAGAAAAGATTGGGTTGGTAAATAATACTACTCCTAGACTTCCTAATACAAGACCTGATCCCAAAAAGACTAAAAGAAAATCATGTAGTGGTTCAGGCAAATCCATTATATGTAAAATAAGAGAAAAATAAATCGAAATTTCATGACCTTAATTGATACGACCAGGGAAAAATTTTATATACGAGATTTCTCTCCGCATTGAATTTAATCAAATCCTAACAAGTGAGAATAGGTACCAGTTATAGGACCAATGTCATTTCATTCGTTATACGAAAGAGTAGGTCGAAACTATTCAAATAAAATAAAAAAATAAAATAAATAAAAAAAAGAAATAAATTCAAATAAAATAAAAAAATAAAATAAAAAATTTTATTATATTATTTTATTTGAATTGTTCGAATTGTATAATCATCAATTACTGACATTGGTAAACGGCCTAAAGCAATTTGATTATAATTCAATTCATGACGATCATAAATCGAAAGTTCATATTCTTCAGTCATTGATAAACAATTTGTTGGACAATACTCAACACAGTTACCACAAAATATACAAATTCCGAAATCAATACTGTAATTAAGCAATCGTTTCTTTCGAATATCCGTTTCCAGTTTCCAATCAACAACGGGTAGATCTATAGGACATACACGAACACATACTTCACAAGCAATACATTTATCAAATTCAAAATGGATTCGACCGCGGAAACGTTCCGATGTAATTAATTTTTCATAAGGATATTGAATAGTTACAGGTAAACGATTTGCGTGGGATAAGGTAATCATGAAACTTTGACCAATGTACCTTGCAGCTCGGACTGTTTGTTGACCATAATTCATGAACCCAGTTACCATAAGGAACATATCGTGAATATCTATGAATATTTTTGTTTTGTTTCTTTCTCTTGTTTGAGACAAGTTACAAATATATAGGATCAATCTTTTACAGTGAAAACAGTTGAGACGAAGTTGTTAATAATAGATTACCGAGAGAAATAGGTAAAAGAAACTTCCACCCAAGATTTAATAATTGGTCCATTCTTAGCCGAGGCAAAGTCCATCTTGCTGTGATAGAAAGGAACAAGAACAAATAAGTTTTAGCTAATGTAATAAAGATATCAATTGTAGTTCCAAAAACTCCATACGCTTTATTAGTTATTTCAAAAAATTCAGAAACGAATATGTACGGAACAGAGATATTTGAACCGCCCAAGTAAAGAACTGTTACAAATAATGAAGAAATTAATAGGTTTAAATAGGAAGCAACATAAAATAAACCAAATTTTATACCCGAATATTCGGTTTGATAACCCGCTACTAATTCTTCTTCCGCTTCTGGTAAATCAAAAGGTAATCTTTCACATTCTGCTAGGGAAGAAATTAGAAAAACGATGAAACCTATAGGTTGACGCCACAAATTCCACCCCCAAAAACCATATTTTGATTGTGCATCAACTATATCAACTGTACTTAAACTATTAGATAATCCTAGTCGGTGATAACATTACTGTCCCCATCGCTATTACAGAACCGTACATGAGATTTTCACCTCATACGGCTCCTCGAAAGCCTTAAATAAATCTAAGGACCAGGCCGATTATTTATCTTTTGCTATATCCCTAAGATGGATAAGATTCAAATTTATCGGACGGTTCTGAATTAGACCAATTGAATTCTGTCTGTTCTAATTTAATAATAAAGAGAAATAAGATGCATTTTTTATAAAAGATACAAAAGGTACTTCTGAATTGATCTTATCCCTTATAAAAATTCAAAATTGAATTTTTTAAGTAATAACTTTATTCTTCAATAAAAAAATCTTTTAGAATTATCCAATAACCCCCCGCCCATCGTTTTCGATTACGAAAAAGAATTACATATTAGTTTCTAAATTATCACATAAATTCTATCTCCATAAGTATGATAAGTATGAAAAAAAGATAAGGGGGGTCACTTTTTCTTCTTTTTTTTTTTTCGTTCCTATTCGTCTTTTTTTGTGTAAATAAAAAGGGACTTGAAAAAAAATTAAAGGATTATTTCGTTCCCGATAGTCATTTATTTAATCAGTGGATAGGAGCATACTCTGGACCGGAATTTTGGGGAGTACTTCCTTCTTTTTTCTACCAACTTAAAGCCCCAATTAGTATTCTTTTTTCTATTATGTGGAAATGCTCTTTTTTAAAATTTACATAATCCGCGTTACTAATCCTTTGTGTATCTTGGTGCTTCTAACCATCCACTCCATTTTTTATGAGCTTTCCTTATATTTATGTTAATACATGTATGATAATTCATCCAAACGGTAGCAAAAACTCAATTCTTTTGAACCCGCTTCAAGACAAGATTACTAATCAACCAATCCTGGGGTAATCAGACTCTTCTGCTTCTAATTTTTTTTTTTTACTAAATTCTTATACATAGAAAATGAGACTCAATATTTTGACTGCAATTTCAAATCATCATACTATACCATATATAAACTATACCATAGATAAAATCTGGTCTGGTAATGTAATATAGTATTCATGAATTATATAAAATTATATTCATATAGAAGCTGTCTGATTTCACTCATATAACTATCTGATTTTGTTCTTCAATCCGAATTGAGAATAATAATAATGAATTTATTCTACCCCTTTCCTATAAAGTGTCCCACAAAGAAAGGCGCATAAGGATAGCAATAGCATCGAAAAGTTTTTGTATCAACGAATCGCACGTAGAGATATTGATAACACACATAGAGTTAATGGTATTTCATAACTAATCGATTGAGCAGCAGCTCGTAGACCACCCAAAAAGGAATATTTATTATTTGATCCATATCCTGACATAAGAAGTCCAATGGGAGCAATACTCGAAATAGCAATCCATAAAAAAACACCGATATTGAGATCAGATAAAACAAAGTTATATCCAAAAGGAATTACTGAATAGCTTATTATAATTGATATGACTGATATGGATGGTCCGATACTGAATAAACGAGTATCTCCCCTAGATGGAATAAGACTCTCTTTGAAAAGTAGTTTTGTTCCATCTGCTAGAGCTTGAAGAACTCCCAAAGGACCAGCGTATTCAGGTCCAATCCGCTGTTGTATACCTGCGGATATTTCTCTTTCTAACCATACAATTGCTAGTACACTTATGGTGATTCCCAATACAAGAGTAAAGATAGGGGCAAGTACCCATAGAATTCCATAGACCTCCTTTAAAGATTCCAATCTGAAAAAAGAATTGATATCTTGTACTTCTGTTGTATCAATTATCATTTCAACGATCAACTTCTCCCATAATGATATCTATGCTACCTAGTATTGTCATAATATCGGCCAATTTCATTCTTTTAACTAATTGAGGAAGAATTTGCAAATTGATAAAACCAGGTGGACGAATTTTCCATCTCCAAGGAAAAACATTCTGATCCCCTATTAGAAAAATCCCTAATTCTCCTTTTGGGGCTTCAACTCTTACATAAAGTTCTTGTTTCGGCAATTCAAAAGTCGGAGACGGTTTTTTACTAATGAATCGATATTCAAAATCATTCCATTCTGGTTCCCTTTCCCTATCAAAGTAACGGATTTCTAAATTCTCATATGGACCGCCGGGAATTCCTTCCAAAGCCTGTTGAATAATTTTTATGGATTCCACCATTTCACCAATTCGAACTAAATAACGAGCTAATGAATCTCCTTCTTTTTGCCATTGAACTTCCCAATCAAATTCCCCGTAACACTCATAATTATCAACTTTACGGAGATCCCATTGTATTCCGGAAGCCCGAAGCATCGGTCCTGATAAACCCCAATTTATTACTTCCTTTCCACCAACAATGCCTATTCCCTCAACCCGTTCTAAAAAAATTGGATTTCGCGTAATAAGTTTTTGATATTCAAAAACCCCTGTTAAAAAATAATCGCAGAAATCCAAACATTTATCTATCCAACCATGAGGTAGATCAGCCGCTACTCCCCCGATACGGAAAAAATTATGCATCATTCTCATACCTGTCGCAGCTTCGAATAGATCATATATTAATTCTCTTTCTCTGAAAATATAGAAGAAAGGGGTTTGTGCACCAATATCCGCCATAAAAGGTCCCAGCCATAGTAGGTGAGAAGCTATACGACTCAATTCCAACATAATTACTCGAATATAGCTGGCTCTTTTGGGTACTTGAATATTTCCCAACTGTTCCGGTCCGTTTACGGTTATTGCTTCTGTGAACATAGTAGCTAAATAATCCCAACGTGTTACATAAGGCAGATATTGTATAATTGTTCGGTTTTCCGCAATTTTTTCCATCCCTCTGTGTAAATAACCCAATATTGGTTCACAATCAATAACATCCTCACCATCCAGAGTAACAATAAGTCGAAGAACACCATGCATTGATGGGTGGTGAGGGCCCATATTGACTATCATGAGGTCTTTTCTTGTAGCTGGGACATTCATAGGTTTTTCCTCGATTTATTCTTCCATGAATTGCGTAAAACAAAATAAAAAAAAAAAAAAAAATTCATCAAAATTCAAGACCTAATTAATAAATCGAATAATTTAAAATGACTCTTCAATTAGCGAATTTGTGACTCCCGAATATCCAACTGATTTATTAATTTGTTATAGCGTATTCCATTTTTCTTTGACAAATAAGACAGTAGCCGTTGTCGTTTTCCCAGAATTTTACGTAAACCTCTTTGAGATAAATAGTCTTTTCGGTGCAATTCCAAATGTGAAGTAAGTCTTCGTATCTTATTGGTGAAATTGAGTACTTGAAATTCAACCGATCCGGGGTTTTCTTCTTTTTTTTCTTGTGAAAACCCCGGTAGAAATAAATTTTTTACCATAAGTTGAAAGCTTTCTTCTCCCCTTCCTTATTTTATGGATATCTTTTTTGATCAGTAATAGTAATGACACTAATTTCAAATTTTGTATATACAATAATCTTAATTTCCTTAAGATTTCCCGATTTTTTTTTTCCAAATCATAGAAATACTTTAATTTATGCATAAAAATGGTAGACTTAAATTTATATTTAAATATATTAAATATATATATAAGACGATTTTGTTGATTCATTTTTGTATTTAATGGATATATCATTGAATTAGTATCAAGGCCTCAGAATACAGAATAGAAGTTAACACAATGCGTGTGCGCATCCATGTGTGTATCCATTATGTATCTGCATACCGGATATGTTACGCTAAATAGAAGAAAGAAATCTAGATTAACGAATTCTCAATCGCGGATACATATGTATCCTTAATATACTGAAACGGCTTCCATTATAGGTATCAAACCAATAGCGATTCATACAAGCTAAATCCTCTAATCGAAAATTTGGCCAAAGAAAAAAATGGAAATTTATTAGTTTTTTTTTTTCTCCATCAAGATCTTTTTTTTCAGCCAAAACGTTACAGCAATTTTTGACTTTATTCTTATTGTAAAATGTTGTCTTTCTATGTACACCATTTCTATTCTTAGAATTGAAACAAATTAGAATTCTGAATTCTCTACGACGTCTAGCGGAAAAAAAAGATTCAGGAACAAGCAAATCATAATTATTTTTTTCTTTATTGTCTCTTATCTTTTGATCTCTTGTTCTTGGAATGGATTTTTCAAAGTTCTTCTTATCAACATGGCTTTTTTCTGGATATCTTTGATTAATTTGACGCTTACTCTTATGAATCAACGAAAGGCCTATGGTTTGATACATAAAAAATTTTTCATCGTTTTTGCTAGACAGACGAACCGGTTCGATAATCAATATTCCTTTTTGGATCAATTTCTTATTTTTGGTCAATCCTGTAAGAGTTAAATCCTTCTGATTCTGAATCACCATAATATCTAGACTTAGTTCTCCTCTTTGAATAGAGGTTATAGCAATCTCTTTTAAATTTTTCAATCTAATCAGGAGACAATATATTTTTATATTATTCATTACTCTTTGATTTAAGGAACCCTTCCAATTCAATTGAAAAAACAAAAACTTTCTTAATAAGAGATTAAGTTCTGCCTCTATCTTGTTCTTGTATTGCTTTTTGTTTATATCCTCTTTCCTGTCCAATCCTGTATAATCTTCTTCAATATCTTTTTCTTGGGTTGAGAGAGATGATTCAAAATCCACTCGACCCTTGTATTCCGCTTTTGCTTGATTTCGAGTCTCTAACTCGAATTTCAATTTTTTTTTTTTTTTTGATGATCTAAAAATATCTATTATTTTTTTCCTTCCAGTAATGTTTTTATTTTCACTAACATTTTTATTTATATTAAAATTAAAATCGAAAAAAAGTAATTGGATTGGTATGATCCACGGGTTACTCGTATATGCATTATAAAATATCCAAAATTTGGAAAAGAACAAAAATTCACGATTCCATATGGAACGATTTAATATTTCTTCATTCATTCCCATCCAATCAAAATACTTTCTATCCAGATTTTTTTCCATATCTATAATATAATCTTCTGCTATATAATTCTTGATAGAGATATCACTCGTTAGATCAAATATTTTTTGTTTACGTGTGTTGTAATTATAAGAAATAGCTTGATTTTGATTTGCTTGGAATGATGATCCATATCCATAAATATATGAGTGCTTCTTATCTGCATAATTAATAGATTTATATGAAAAAAGATCATATTCATATTGTTTTTTTTTTTTTAATGAGTCTAATTGTTGGTTTTTGTAAAGAATTAATCGGGTTTTTTCATATGAATCACATTTTTTAAAATCTTTTTTTTGAGAGACACGACGCTCATGGATTCTATTTCTCCATTTTTGTGGCAATAATCTAGACCATCTCCTCTGAGATAAATCATATTGAGAATGACCCTTTAACAACCAATTTGTCCATTGATTAATTAGAGAATTGGAAGGGTTCTTTTGTCTTAATTTAGAATCAAATATTCTTTGTATTCCAAAAAAAAAATCCTTTATTTCATTCTTAAGAAAAAAGCATTTTCGATGATATTCAAAAACAGATCTTAACTTATATATGTTAATAACTTGGGTTTCTGATAATTTAAAAAATACATATGCCTGTGACAACGAGGATACGTCACACGAATTCACTGAATTCGTATTCCTAATATTATAAGATTTTTTGAGAAGCGAAATAAAGTGAATTAGACTTTGATTTGTTTTTTCAGTTCTTTCCACATTTTCTTCATTATTGTAAATGGATTTGTTTTTTATTTTTTTTCTTGAATCAAGAAAAAGTTGTACATTGACCCTAGGAATATAAATGATACATAGAAAGATATCTAGGTATACCCTTTCCATGATAGATTTAAAAAAAGAATGCTGCGATTTACGGTCTAATAGAGTATTTTGTGATTTACGGCCTAATAGAGGATTTCTTTTTTGTAATATCTGCCAAATATTTTTTTTTAATTTGAATCTTTTAGCATAATAACTTGCTTTGTTCGAACTAATATTTATCTCTGAAGTTAAAACTCCCTTTTTCTTTTCTTTTGTCATTTTTTTTATTTTCTTTATGATTGTCTTTCTTTTAGCATTCAGATCTTTTATTTTTTTTTTTTTCAATGAACAATCTGTCCAATTAATAGATTGAATTCGAATGGTTGATTCGTAAATCATTGGATTTTTCTTACTCATTGTTGAATCTTTTTGGCTTTCATTAAAGCCATAGATTTTTTTTAATCTAAGTAGAAATAAAGTTGGGAGTTGTTTTATTTTTTCGTTTAGAAATAGAATACTTTTGATGATCCATTTTGCTCTTTCTTTTGAGAAATTTAGAAAAAATTTTGTTCTCTCATTTAAAATCTTGAGAACTAGAAAAAAATTCTTTTTCCATTTTTTCATTTTTTTTTTGAGTTCTTTTAAAATGGGATGAAAAAATGAAAATCGGTTTCGGGGATAACTAGAAAAGGGCAATTCCACTTCCATTCCCAAAATTGTTAAAAAACAAAAGTCCTTTTTTTTTTTCGCCTTTTTTTTCATTGGATCCTTTTCAGTGGATCGTAGCTTAGATCTGTGCCAAGGTTTCAGACGAAAAGGAAATATGATTTTTATCTGAATACCGTCTATTAGCCACTTTTTTGGAAATTCTTTTTCGGATAATTGAACGCCATTATAGGTGCATTTAATATACATTTCTCTCTTCCAATCCCTAAAATCTTCTGACCATTCGGGAAATTGAAATAATAGCATACGAACAATATTTTTAGTTATTATCAATGAAGGCAATAGAATATATTTTCTAAGAATCGATTGGGTTATTAATAAAGAACCTCTTATTACTTGAGCAAATATAATGCTATCCCAGGCCTCTCCTATTTCTATACGTCTTTGTTCCTCTTTTTCTTTTTTTTTTCTTTCGACCTCCTCCTTACTTTCTTTTGTCTTTTCTTCTGTATAATCCGAATTTTTGAATTCTGCCTTTGTACGCATCCAATTTTGGAACATAAAAAGCATTTGTCTCATTGGCTCATAATTTTTAAAAAAAGAAAAAAACGAGGGTTTTTCAATTTTGTCTAAAAAAAGGGGCGAATGCAGACTTTTTTGAAAGAGTTTCCAAGTAACTGTTTTACGCCTTTGAGCACGTATAGATCCTTTGATTATGTCTCTCCGAAAATCGGGTTGTTGTGCATAACGTATTAAAGCCAATTCCCTTTTTTTATCAGTATTATTTTTATTAGTATCTCTAGTATACCTATAAATATCGTCATTCTTTGATTTATTAGTAAAAGTAAAAATAACTACACGTTTGGCTTTTCGGGAACGAATTCCATACTTCTCTCCTTCATTTTTTCCTTCCAATTGTTGCAATTCGTCGATTAGTTTATATGACCATCGAGGAACTTGTTTCCTCATTTCTTTTATTCCAATACATTTTTTTTTTTTTACAATTGTTTTATCGTTCAGATCCGTTCTAATTGCGTCGAATAAGAATTTTATTTTTTTTTTTGCGTAAGTTACTTGTGCATGTTCTGGAAAGAAAACAAGTCCTTCAAAATTCAAACTTGATACTGATTTATCCGAAAATTTACGGATTAAGTTAAAAAAAAAACAAATTTCGGTTAATAATGATTTTCTATCAAATGTATACATTTTTTGTTCAAATTCAGGATGATTTTTAATACTTTTAATATTAAGAAGGAGACCATGAATCTTATTTATCCAAATGTCATTTTTTTTATGAGTTTCATTTTTGATTCGTCCACGACAGGGTCCATTCAAGAAAGGATCGTATATTTTAGGTAAGTTTTTTGTTTGAGTCTCCTCATTACACAATCTAATTCGTTTTTCGAATATATCCAGAGGAATAAATTCCTTATCTAGAACTTCGGCCCTGTTTAGAAATTCATTGCTTAGTTTTTTTTTTTTTTCTTCATTTCTAGAGTTCCAATAATTATGGAATTCCTCATAGAATATTTTTTCTGTTGTGAAAAGGTCCATTTTTCTTTCCATCATTTTTAGAAAAGTCGACAAATTGGGTGGATACGTAAAAGATATTCTTTCTTTTCCATCACTTTGACATGTATCAAAAAAGAATTGTGAAATATCATTTCGTACGACATTTTCAAATCGAGCATTTTTTATATATCGCAACGGACGCTTCCACCGTTTAAAATCAAAAAAAATCGTTACAAGAGATTTTTGAAATACCGAGATATTTTTCTCCTCGTTTTCATTGATTTTGTATGAATTCTTATCTTTCTTTGGAAAAAGATAAGAAGAAGCATCTTCTTCAGTATATATATATTTTTCTTGCTTAGTTCCTGTCGTTTCGGAAGTTCTCTCGACATCCAATTTCTTTTTTTCAATTTGACTGCTTTCTTTACTGTTTTGTTGAATTTCTGAACGTTTCTTACTAAAACTAAAAAAGGGCAACGGTGTTCTGCCTAAATAGTATAAACACGTAATAAATAAAAAAACAATAAAGATTTGAGACATAGAAATTCGAAATTCTGATATAATGTACTTATTAGATCGAATAGGTACATTATATTGAATTAAATTATTTTGTTGTATCCAGACAAATATTAATCCAATCCATTTCATGAAAAAGATGTGACCAATTACCCAACCAACAAAACCACTTGTTAAAAATAACAATTTTTTGTTGCATCGAAACATATAAGTCTTTACTAATCTGACTAATATGGAACTTGGTAAGACAAGGGGGTTAAATAACTGAAAAATAAGATTATTAAAGAATATTCTTTGAAT